AACCCCCGGATTTTCTCATAGATAAATGTACGAAATAAATCCAATTTGTAAAAAAAAATTCCCCAAAATTTTGGATTTTTACTCCTCACGTCCAGGATTACGTCCTGGGTCATTAGATAAGAATCCAAAGATAAAGAGGGAAACAAAGAATATCACTACTGTATAAACAAAGAGTTTGAGAGTAAGCATTACATAATCTCCAAGATTTTTTTTTAAGGAATAGATTACCCGTTTTTCCTTACCGCACAGATCCACTAGGATGGTTTTTTTTATTTTGACACCTAAAAAATGCAAAAATCAATTCTTAAAAAAAATTGCAAGAATTGCTTTATAATAAGCAGTCTTATCAATATCAAAAATTAGTTTAAGTATTGTGTGGGTACCTAAAGGTACCTGCTCAACGTAGGTGCAGGGGGTAGAAAGGCTGATCCAAATTTATTGTTGCAGCTATACATTCAATGTAGAAGAATTTGAATTTTAGAATCGAAAGTTCATAATATAAGACTTCTCGGCTCTTCTACATTTTTTCATTTTTTTGCAATGAATACATCTTTTTGCAATGAATACATCATTCAATTTGGCAGACAGATACAGAATAGTAAAGATTTCATCGAAAACTTACAGCAGCTTGCCAAACAAACGCTAATAGAAAAAAGAGTACAGGTATGACAGGCATAACATCCACGATTGGGTTGAAAATGGCATAAGCTTCGGGTAATTTGGCTAAGAAAAAACTAGTCGGATAAAGACCAGAATTAAAACAGATAGAGGTTAAACTAAGTATATTAGGCATAACAAGCATTTCGTTCTTGTAGAGTAGATAATTGGATTTTGATTGAGTTATTTTTCTAAGGGAAAAAGGAAAAGAAAAGGTGGATTCAAAATCCTTTTTTCTTCGGACTTTCCCAAACACAAAATACCTCCTTGTATTCGCATTCTCAAATGGGAATGGAAGAAATTCGACTTTCATATAATATCTTAATAGAATTCCATGTAATGATCAATGCATTTTTTGGATTCTATATTATCCGCATGTTTAGAATCCTAGCAAGAAAATATCCCTGATTTTTTAGGTAATTGAAGTGGGATTGACGAATAATATATAATAAAAATACTGTTTATTAGTGTCGCATAAAAGAAATGGGGCGTGGCCAAGTGGTAAGGCAGCGGGTTTTGGTCCCGTTATTCGGAGGTTCGAATCCTTCCGTCCCAGATTTTTTTTTTCATGAAACGAAAGATAGAATCGTATTGTGCCCTGCAAGACACAAAAGCTTATTAAAGACAATAATTAGTTCTTATGAACTCTTAGATTAGATGCATTTCTAAGGATTCTTTTTCTTTCTCATAAAAAAAAAATCATACTTTTCTTATTTTTAATTTTTAGTTCTTTCTGTTACCTAAAAGAAAGAATGCTATAAGTAAAAGCAAAGACCTTAATTTTACTTTACACTAATTTTTTTTACTTTATTTTTTCTTTCTTTTGTTACTCCTGTTATTCAAGTCGAAGAACTATGAAAAGTTTATAACTAACAAAAAACTGCTAATCTTTTCATTGGCATAGTTTATTTGTTGGAAAAGAGTTGAATCTTCTCATTTCAGGATTGATCATCTCGAGTTCTCTGTTGAGGATGGAAATTCCATAATAAATAAGTCTTAAGCAAACTATTTTATTCCTCTTTTTCAAACTATGTTTCATTCATATGATAGAATATGGGTTTAAATAAATTGGATCCTTGCAGAGTCTTCCCCGATAAATACTTATTTCTTTTATCCATATTTCTCCATAGATAGCAAGTTTGAATTAGTATACAAAACCAATGACTATTCATGATTCCATCCATATTGGATCAATTCTCGATACCACTTTGCAATGAAATTAGAGGAATGTAATGTTATGGTAAAACTTCGTTTAAAACGATGTGGTAGAAAGCAACGTGCGACTTGAAGGAGATGATCGATTGTGGATTTTGCTATCCACCATTTTCCATAGTAATGAAAATGCTCTTGGCTCGACATAGTCTGTTCTATTTGTCCCGAACCGAATTTGCGCTGGGTTGTTTGTAAGTAAATAGTACACGATGGAGCTCGAGAAGACAGAATTGATTTTTTATCAAGGGAAAGAATCTAGGGTTAGTGAAAACTAATAAATTAGGCCAACTTTGTCAGTCTATCCTTAATATAGAAATTGAAAGGTTAAAATAAGAAAAAGTCTAATTTTGGAAGATTGGAAAACTTTTTTTTGATTAAAAGTCTATCAGAATCAATCGTTCATATTCGATTTCTCTAGAAGAGGAAAATGCTTTATTGAAGGAAATAAGAAAAAAAGAAAGGGTATGTTGCTACTCTTTTGAAAGAAAAAAGAATAGGAATTCCCGAAGTAATGTCTAAACCCAAGGATTTCACAAATCAAAGATAAAGGATTCCGGAACAAGTAAACATGATTTTCAACCATCTCAACAATAGAATTAGATCAGAATAAGGAATAAAAGTCAATTTGTTCGAGATGAGATAAAGAAAAGAGTTTAGAGACGACTCAAAAAATTTCGAAGGATTTCTCTTTTGAATTCTGTTAGTCAAAATTAGCCAACTTGAGTCATGAGTATAAATGAAATTTGTTTTTTCTTCTATAAGGAAATTAATGCAAGTCATAGTCTAATATTATAGATAGAAATTCGAATCATTTTCTCGAGCCGTATGAGGAGAAAACCTCCTATACGTTTCTAGGGGGGGCATTGTTTATCTACATCTATCCCAATAAGCTGTCTATCGAATCGTTGCAATTGATGTTCGATCTCGAAGAGAAGGAAGAGATCTTCAAAAAGTTGGTTTTTATGATCCGATAAAGAATCAAACTTGTTTAAATGTTCCAGCTATTCTCTATTTCCTTGAAAAAGGTGCTCAACCTACAAGAACTGTTTATGATATTTTAAGGAAAGCAGAATTCTTTAAAGATAAAGAAAGAACTTTGAGTTAATTGAAGAACTAAATGAATAAAAAATAAAAAAGTAGGGGAGAGTCATTAATATCCCTTAATTATCACAATTTGCCTCTTTTTTTGCCTCTTTTTTAGTCCTATTTTTTTGCTGCATTTATGTCGTGCCAATCCAACAAAAGCCCTTATTTAATTTCCTTATTTGTATCTAATTGGTTTTCTTACCATTGTATTTCTATTGACAAAGGTCTATTGAACAAATAGAATTTGTAGCTAGATAGGTCTCTTTATTGTCACTCCATATTAGGTATTTCTGTCTACACTTTGCTCAAATGATAGGGTTGCCCCCCCCCTTGCATGTACTTTCATATAAGATTTTTCTATATTAAATGTTAAAAAAATAACAATTTTGCTATTATGATTGGGGCCGCTTCTTTTTTAACCTTAGTGAAATTTAACCGATCTGTTTATTTTGGTATTTGAGTGTTTTTAATGGGTGATAAAATCTTTCTTTTGATGTCTTGCTAATTCAATGTTTTGCCAGGAGCGTCCGGTGTAATTCCATCGATTTTTGGATTTCGATCGTATCTAAGATCCTATTTTATCTGGGTTGCTAACTCAATGGTAGAGTACTCGGCTTTTAAGTGCGACTATGATCTTTTACACATTTGGATGAAGCAACAAATTCGTCCAGACTCTTGGTAGAGTCTAGAAGACCACGACTGATCCTCAAAGGTAATGAATGGAAAAAATAGCATGTCGTAATAAAATCAATTTCTTTTTTTTTTTGGAATAAAAAAATTCCGATTTTCTGGGTCTAGTGAATAAATGGATAGAGCCTAGCTCTAATTCTGGTAAAATAAAAAGCAACGAGCTTAACTTCTTAATTGAAATGATTCCCCGATCTAATTAGACGTTAAAAATAGATTAGTGCCTGATGCGGGGAAAGGTTGGGTTTTCCTATCGGTGGACCCTTTAATTTTTTTTTAGGAATCCTAATTATTCTTGATTATGGATTGAAAAGGAATGTTATGAATTGAATGTGTAAAAGAAGCAGTATATTGATAAAGAGACTGTATTCCAAAGTCAAAAGAGCGATTGGCCTGCAAAAATAAAAGATTTGTTCTTGTTTGTAATTAGAACAAACATAAACTAATTAGATAGAAAAGGAGCAGAAAAAGATCTATGGATTAGACTCCCTTTCTTTTCAGGGTTTGTTTTCTAAAATGGAACACCCTGTTCTGACCATATTGCACTATGTATCATCATTTGATAAATCGAGAAATGCTTTTTTTCTCTGATTCAAGTAGAAATACAAATGGAAAAATTCGAAGGGTATTCAGAAAAACAGAAATCTCGTCAACAATACTTCGTTTACCCACTTCTCTTTCAGGAATATATTTATGCATTTGCCCATGATTATGTATTAAATGGTTCCGAACCTGTGGAAATTTTTGGTTGTAATAACAAGAAATTTAGTTCACTACTTGTGAAACGTTTAATTATTCGAATGTATCAGCAGAATTTTTGGATTAATTCGGTTAATCATCCTAACCAAGATCGATTGTTGGATCACAGCAATCATTTTTATTCGGAGTTTTATTCTCAGATTCTATCTGAGGGGTTTGCAATCGTTGTAGAAATCCCATTCTCACTAGGACAACTATCTTGTCCGGAAGAAAAAGAAATACCAAAGTTTCAAAATTTACGATCTATTCATTCCATATTTCCCTTTTTAGAAGACAAATTTTTGCATTTACATTATCTATCACATATAGAAATACCCTATCTTATCCATTTTGAAATCTTGGTTCAACTCCTTGAATACCGGATCCAAGATGTTCCATCTTTGCATTTATTGCGATTCTTTCTCAACTATTATTCGAATTGGAATAGTCTTATTACTTCAATGAAATCCATTTTTCTTTTTTCAAAAGAAAATAAAAGACTATCTCGATTCCTATATAACTCTTATGTATCAGAATATGAATTTTTCTTGTTGTTTCTTCGTAAACAATCTTCTTGCTTACGATTAACATCTTCTGGAACCTTTCTGGAACGAATCCAC